TATTATTTTTATTATTATTTGTTCTTTGATAAAGAAAAAAAAAAAATAAGAAAAAGCCGGCTATCGGAATCGAACCGATGACCATCGCATTACAAATGCGATGCTCTAACCTCTGAGCTAAGCGGGCTCATAGAAATTCTACATACATAAAAACTATATCTTAGTTTAAGCTTATTCATTTTTATTCTTTTATGATATAAATTATCTAAATATAAAAAATTTTTTAAAGAAAAAAAGGAAATATAAAATTGAGTTTATTTCTATAGATTTATTATTTTTCATCTAGAACAATTTTATTCTATTATATAATTTTAATTATATAATTCTATTGAAATCATTATTATATCTACTAATCTACTAAACTAATATATAAATTCTACTAAACTAATATATAAATTAGATTATAATGAGAAATGAGGGCTAGTAATTGAAAAAAAAAATGCATTATATTATGAAAATTTTCATTATAGATATAATGAATAGATATTTTTTGAGTTATGTTATTTTAGGGGTCTGCCCCAAGAAAACCTAAAAAAAATAGAAATAAATCAAGAAAAATGAAATCCAGATTATAGATTATAATAATATAAAAAATAATATTCTATATTTCATTCAGAGACGAAGACGAAAAACAAAGAATCGATCCTTTGAGTATTACAAACTGCATAAAGGAAAGAAGCGTATATATGCTCTCTATTCATCTATATTGAATTGTACCTACATAAATGATAGAATCATTTCGGATTAGACCAAAGCAAGTTTCAAATTTATAGTCTTTCCAATAGAAATTCACTAGAAAAAAAAAAAAAGAAAAAACTTTTCGGTATATTAATCTGTATAAAATCTAAAAAATGCGAGAGATACGGAAGGGGGGGACATCCCATTGGGGTCCTAATTTTATAAAATATAACGGGGATATGGCGAAATCGGTAGACGCTACGGACTTAATTGGCTTGAGCCTTAGTATGGAAACCTACTAAGTGAAAACTTTCAAATTCAGAGAAACCCTGGAATTAAAAAAAGGGCAATCCTGAGCCAACTCCTTTTTTCAAAAGCAAAAAAAAGTATTAAGAAAGAAAAAAAGGATAGGTGCAGAGACTCAAAGGGAGCTGTTCTAACAAATGGGGTTGACTGTGTTGTTATAAGTATAAGACTTCTTCCCCCTAAATTCCAAACCAAGAAAAAGGGTGAAGAATATACGTACTGAAATGATTAATGACAACCCAAATCTGTTCTGTATTTTTTTTTCTAATTTTGAGATATATAAAATAATATAGTATTTTATATATTTTCCATATTTATAGTAGAGATTTATAATAGGAAATTTAAAATGCAAGAATTGTTGTGAATCGATTCCAAGTTAAAAGTGGAATCCATATTTATTCATCAAAACATTCACACTCACTCCATAGTCTGATAGATCTTGTGAAGAACTGATTAATCGGATGAGAATAAAGATAGAGTCCCATTCTACATGTCAATACTGACAACAATGAAATTTATAGTAAGAGGAAAATCCGTCGACTTTTAAAATCGTGAGGGTTCAAGTCCCTCTATCCCCAAAAACTTTTTTCACTCCTTAACAAATTATCTTTTTTTGCATTACCGTTTTAAAGTTAAAGATGGTTATGTTCCGATATATATTTTTTTTGTGATCTTATCACAAGTCTTATAATATATATGATAGGAGGACAAAAAAATATCTTTTATTTGAACAGGCAGTACTCCGTTGAGTAATTCATAATCCATATTTTTACAGTTTTATATATTATTATTAATATAAAACTTATGTAAAATTATATACAGAGTTCCTCTTTTTGAAGACCCCAAAAATTCCGGTACCTATATAATTGTAATACTTTTCATCCTTTTAATTGATTGACTAATTGACACAAACCCAAGTTATCTCGTAAAATAAAATGGGGAGATGATGCACCAGAAAAAGGAATGGTCGGGATAGCTCAGCTGGTAGAGCAGAGGACTGAAAATCCTCGTGTCACCAGTTCAAATCTGGTTCCTGGCACATTTGTGTTTTTTTTTATTCTATACCTAGAAATTGACGACTATGAGTCGATATACAAGTCGAGATCATGACACATAAGTAAGTTATTTAGCTAGTTATCGTGCGAAATACCCCATCTATCTAAAAACTGGATGGGTAGATAGTTTAAAAAAGAAACCCTTTTTTTAGGGTTTTAAATTTTTTGCTGCTATTGGGTTTCCTCTTATGTACAATACATTTTAATATAATACTTCATATATATTCGAATCGGATTACCTTTCATTTTAATATAGATTTATGTATGGATTTATATTTTTTCCTTTCCTCATACATCCTATGACTTTACGTAACCCGTCTAAGTAAGTGTAAGTTATGCGCGGTACAAAGTTCAGGATACAGAACTTTTTAGTTCATTCTATTGGCTCTTAGCTTATTCAAAATAAAATTTTTGAGATTCTCAAAAAATTTTTAATTTGTCTTTTCTTTTTTCTCCATCCA